ATATTAGGCTATTTACACAGAGGAATGGAAAAAATCGCGGAAAACCGAACTATTATACAATGAGGGAGATAGAAAAGGGAGATAGAAAAAAGAAAAAGAGAGAGATATAGAAAAAAGAAAAAGAGAGAGATGGTAGAAAAGGGGGAGAGATGGGGGAAGAAGATAGGAAGGGGAATAAGGGGGCTCTTTAGGCAGGAGACGGGGGAATTCCTTAAGTTAAGAAAGAAAAAAGAATAAGAACACGGATACATAACATAAAAAATAGAATAAATAAGACGATATTCGCCCTCCCCCTACATATTTAATTTCTTCTCCTATACAAAAACCAGCAAGACCTACTCCATTGGTAATTCCATCAATGACACCCTTATCGAAAAACTGCGTTAGTTCAGTTAATCCTCTTATACCCAGGGTAAAGACCCTAGTATAGAAAATATCTATATAACCACGATTATATGACCAACTGTATATCTTTTTTTTTACTTGATCCGAAAAAAACTTTTTCGGACTCTCTTTTACAAGAGAATTTATTAAATCCAAATTCTGAAAAAAGGAATAAGCGGATCCATAGAAGATATATGCTATGGATAGACCAAACATAGCTAGACTTACAGAAGAAATTGCATTAGTGATAAATTCATATGAATTTATGGAAGAATTAGAACTTTCCTGGAAAAAGTTTATTGAGGGAGTTAACCACTTTGATAATATGGTTAACTCCGCTATTCCATTATCCATTACTCCATTATCAAAATGGATTCCTATGGATCCAATGAACAAAGTAAAAAGCAGTAATATAAAAAGAGGGAATAGCATAGTATTTCCCGTTTCATGAGGATAGACAAAAGTGTTTTTAGCCCCAAAGGAAGTACTAAAGGACCCTATCCTATTTCTTGTATTACCATGAATTTTGGATATATTTTGTGAAAAAAAAGAAACTGCACTCTTCGTTGTTGATAAAATGAAATCTCTATTCACTCCTTTGGGTATCCTTTTTCCCCATAAGGATATTGAATACAACGAACCCTCTTTAGTGCTACTGTAATTTTGAAAATGAACACGCAGGTACCCATCAAAAGTAAGTAAATATATCCGAAACATATAAAACGCAGTTAATCCTGCAGTAAAAGAGGCTATTATTCCAAAAAAGGGTGAATACAACCAACTATTACTAAGGATTTCATCTTTGGACCAGAAGCAAGCAAGAGGTGGAATACCACAAAGAGAAAGCGTACCCCATAAAAAAGTAGTTCTTGTAATTGGAACGTATTTTCTTAAACCACCCATAAGAACCATATTCTGACTTTTATCTGGTGAATATCCAACAAGAGGTTCCATTGAATGAATAATGGATCCGGATCCCAAGAACAATAAAGCTTTCGAATAAGCATGAGTGATCAAATGGAATAAAGCAGCTTGATAAGAACCTATACCTAGAGCTAACATCATATAACCCAATTGAGACATTGTAGAATAGGCTAAGCTTCTTTTAATATCTCTCTGAGCAAGAGCTAAAGTAGCTCCTAAGAAGAGTGTTATTGTACCTACTAAAGAAATGAAACTCATTATTAAAGGTAGGGATATGAAAAGAGGAAGAAGTCGAGCTAGAAGAAAAATCCCCGCAGCAACCATAGTTGCTGCGTGTATAAGAGCCGAAATGGGAGTGGGTCCTTCCATAGCATCGGGTAACCATACGTGAAGAGGGAATTGTGCAGATTTCGCAACTGCACCAAGGAATAATAAAAAAGCACACAAAGTAGTAAGTAAGGAATTAATCCCATTATTAGGAATCCAGTTATTAGCTATTTTGAACAAATCCCGAAACTCTAAACTACCTGTTATCCAAAAAAAACCTAAAATTCCTAATAACAGACCAAAATCCCCTACACGATTAGTTACAAAAGCTTTTTGACAAGCACTCGCTGCAATTGGCCGTGTAAACCAAAAGCCTATCAATAAATAGGAACACATTCCCACAAGTTCCCAAAAAAAATAAATTTGTATCAAATTGGAACTAGTAACCAATCCCAACATGGAAGTATTGAAAAAACTTATATAAACAAAAAATCTCAAATATCCTTCATCGTGAGACATATAATCGTCACTATAAATAAGAACGAGGATTCCTACAGTAGTAATTAGTATTAACATAATAGAAGTAAGCGGGTCGATCAAGTATCCAAATTCTAAGGAAAAATCATTATTGACGGTCCAAGACCATAGATATTGATAGATAGAACTTCCATTTATTTGTTGAATAGATAGGTGAACTGAGAATACCATAGCTATACTTAAGAGTAAAACACAAGGAAAAGCCCATATGCGACGAAGATTTTTTGTTGCTGTCGGAATAAGAATAAGTCCAAACCCCATTGACATAATAACTGGAAGTGGGAGAAGAGGGATTACCCATGCATATTGATATGTATGTTCCATAAGAAAAGAAATTGCAATTTTTACTTGAAATTTTTCTAAAAAATAAAATTGTTTCCGATTCACCAAACCAATTCTTATCTCTTTCTGAAGGAATTCAAAAAAATAAGAATAAGACAAAATACTGGAATTCTGAATTTTTCCAAATTTCTCTCATTGAAATAATCAAAAATTCAGAATGGGTTTACTTGGTTAAATTCAAAAAGTTAATTAACTAACTTTGTTACCTAGTTATTACCTAAAGAAGGATATTTGTTAAAATACAAAAAAGGATTGAATCATTTTACTTTCTATTCATTTTTGTATTTCTTTCTATTAAAATGAAGATGAAGCAGCTCTCATGTTTCGTAACTGATTGATTGAATTCCAACGAAAACCTATGTTTATAGGAAATTATCGAATATTCCTTACTTCATATAGAACTGAAATCCTAATGACTAGAATTACCTAAGTTTTAGAATGTCTTGTTTAAGAGACTAAGTATTTTTTTTTTGTTTTGATTGGAATTCCATTATGGAATACCATTCTGAACTTAATTAACTATTTGAATTTTCCCTTCCTTTTATCCCCCCATCTTATATGGGGGATAGGCCGTAGATCTATATATGGAGTATACTTAATATTAAATTGATTTAAATAGAAAACCTTTGTATATATTCTATATTATTAAAACAAAGTATAAAATATATATGAAAAATATGCTAAAAAATTCTTGTCTTATCCGCATTAGAGAAAATAAAGTAAAAAAGAATTCAGAATTTCAGTTCAGTATCTAAGTATAAATACTAAGAAAAAACAGAAAGAAGAATTGATTTGCGGCAATAGATGTCTTTCACATACAACTAGAAAAAAGTAATCTCCTTTTTGAATGGCAGTTCCAAAAAAACGTACTTCGATGTCAAAAAAGCGTATTCGTAAAAATCTTTGGAAGAAAAAGACTTATTTTTCCATAGTACAATCTTATTCTTTAGCAAAATCAAGATCATTTTCCAGCGGCAGCGAGCATCCAAAACCAAAGGGTTTTTCTGGGCAACAAACAAACAAATAATCTGGTTTTGGAATAATCTGAATTGACCTATCCCAACCCAAAGAAATTCCAATTATTTAATATGAATAATTCGGATTAATTAATGAATGTACTTTTATGTGTCGAATTCCTCGGTACAATATTCTTAGAACTAACCCCTCTGATATATAGAACAAAAGTTTTTGGTATACTGTGTCCTTTTTTGGTATACTGTGTCCTAAGTATTCTTTTCCTATCAACGAACTTTTCATAATAGAATCCTCATATTTTATTATGAGGATTCTATTATGAAAAGTAGAGTATTCTTGCAATAGGACTTACAACTTCTACCTATCTTATCAAAAATCCACAAAAAAATAGGTTTAGGCTTGGTAAATCATATTAATAAGGGCATAAAGGCTTTCATTCTAGAAATTTTGCTAAAATCCAAAATTCTTTGTATTTAATGATGAAATTATAGAAATTCTAATGGATAGATTGAAAGATTTTTTTTTATTTCAATGAGAAACTAATTAGAAAAAAAATGAGTTCTATATTGCAACTGAGAAAAAACAGTTCCAACTCTTTCAAGCTTTGTTTCTATTGGGCAAAGCAAGAGTTTATTGTTAAAAAAATCCCCAATGATACTACCAAACGAAGTCCATTTTAATGAAGATTCTAATGTTCCTAAATTCTATGGACTCTCCCAATCTCGACGATTTGCGAGAAAATAACTATTATTCTTTTAACTTCCCTATTATTTAAAGTTAGCCGCCATGGTGAAATTGGTAGACACGCTGCTCTTAGGAAGCAGTGCTCAAGCATCTCGGTTCGAGTCCGAGTGGCGGCATTCTCAAAAAAGAATACAATAGATTAGAAAATGGATTCAATTCGAAATTTCCAATTTTGTAATGGGACCTTCTCCTTATGCTATTTGCAACTTTAGAACATATACTAACTCATATCTCTTTCTCAACCATTTCAATTGTGATTACAATTCATTTGATAACCTTATTAGTTCGTGAACTTGGGGGATTACGTGATTCGTCAGAAAAAGGAATGATAGCTACTTTTTTCTCTATAACAGGATTCTTAGTTTCTCGTTGGGCTTCTTCGGGACATTTTCCATTAAGTAATTTATATGAGTCATTGATCTTCCTTTCATGGGCTCTGTATATTCTTCATACGATTCCTAAGATACAGAACTCTAAAAATGATTTAAGCACAATAACTACGCCAAGTACTATTTTAACGCAAGGCTTTGCCACGTCGGGTCTTTTAACTGAAATGCATCAATCCACAATACTAGTACCTGCTCTACAATCTCAGTGGTTAATGATGCATGTCAGTATGATGTTACTAAGCTATGCAACTCTTTTGTGCGGATCCTTATTATCCGCCGCTCTTCTAATCATTAAATTTCGAAAGAATTTCAATTTCTTTTTAGAAAAGAAAAAAAATGTTTTAAATAAAACATTTTTCTTTAGTGAGTTTAGTGAGATTGAATATTTCTATGTAAAAAGAAGTGCTTTAAAAAACACCTCTTTTCCTTCATTTCCAAATTATTACAAATATCAATTAATTGAGCGTTTGGATTCTTGGAGTTATCGTGTCATTAGCCTAGGGTTTACCCTTTTAACCATAGGTATTCTTTGTGGAGCAGTATGGGCTAATGAGGCGTGGGGATCCTATTGGAATTGGGATCCTAAGGAAACTTGGGCATTTATTACTTGGACCATATTCGCAATTTATTTACATAGTAGAACAAATCCAAATTGGAAGGGTACGAATTCCGCACTTGTAGCTTCGATAGGATTTCTTATAATTTGGATCTGCTATTTTGGTATCAATCTATTAGGAATAGGTTTACATAGTTATGGTGCATTTACATTACCATCTAAATGATTACATAACATAAAACCTTCGTGAAATGCAAGTTTTTCCATTTTTGTTTGATTTGAGAACCCTTGAACGCCTTCTCAAAGGGTTCTCAAAAATTCGAGATAGATCTAATTAGACTTTTTTACTTTTTTCTGAATTATTTGGTTTTTCCACTATGGAATATAGAGCGGACTAGTAAAAAAAAAATTATTTAGGATAATAATTGGATAAGAGAGCCTCTACCTTGTCAACCGATAGCGAGAGAACAAAATCTGGATAAATACCAATTCCTATTACTGGTAAAAAGATACAGATTAAAAGAAAGAGTTCTCGTGGTCCAGAATCCACCAAATTTGCGTTTGGAACATGAAATAGCTTGTATCCATAGAACATCTGGCGTAACATAGATAATAAAAAAATAGGAGTTAATATCATTCCAATTGCCATTACAAAAGTAATTAGCATTTTTGGTATTAACAGAAATTTTGGACTAGTAATTAGTCCAAAAAATACTACTAATTCTGCAACAAAACCGCTCATTCCTGGTAAGGCAAGAGAAGCCATTGAAAAGCTACTAAACATGGTAAAAATTTTCGGCATTGGGATAGATATCCCCCCCAGTTCTTCGAGATAAACAAGACGCATTCTATCACAAGCCGTTCCCGCCAAGAAAAAAAGTGTAGCACCAATAAATCCATGGGATAGTATTTGTAAAATAGCTCCATTGAGTCCAATGTTGGTTATGGAACCAATTCCTATAATTATGAAACCCATGTGAGATACGGAGGAGTAGGCTATTCTTTTTTTGAAATTTCGTTGACCAAGAGAAGTTGAAGCTGCATAGATTATTTGCATCGCTCCTATTATTACCAACCAGGGGGAAAATAGATAATGGGCATGAGGTAACAATTCCATATTGATCCGAATCAATCCGTATGCTCCCATCTTTAATAGGATTCCCGCTAAAAGCATACATGTACTGTAATGCGCTTCCCCATGGGTATCTGGTAACCACGTATGTAGGGGTATAATCGGCAATTTGACAGCATAAGCAATAAGGAAGCCAAAATAAAATAGTATTTCCAATGTTGCAGGGTATGATCGATTAATTAATCTTTCCAAATCTAATCTTGGTTCGTTGGAACCATATAAGCCCATACCTAGAACTCCGATTAAGAAAAAAATGGAACCGCCTGCAGTATACAAAATAAATTTTGTAGCTGAATACAGACGCCTCTTTCCCCCCCACATGGATAAAAGTAAGTAAACAGGAATTAATTCTAACTCCCACATGATAAAAAAAAGTAAAAGGTCTCGCGAAGAAAATAATCCTATTTGACCACTATACATTGCTAGCATCAGGAAATAGAATAATCGCGAATTCCGGGTAACTGGCCAAGCTGCTAAAGTAGCTAAAGTAGTGATAAATCCTGTCAATAAAATAGATCCTAATGAAAGTCCATCGATTCCCAATCTCCAGTGGAAATCAAAGACATCTATCCATTTAGAATCCTCCTTTAATTGGATTAAGGGATCCTCCAATTGGAAATGATAACAGAATGCATAAGTCATTAGAAGGAATTCTAATAAACAAATAGATATAGTATACCACCTAACGATTTTGTTTCCCCTATGAGGTAAAAAGAAAATTAATGAACCTGCAAATATCGGCAAAACAACAAGTATTGTTAACCAAGGAAAATAACTCATGATAAAGTGATAAAGAGAAGATATGTTTTGACCAGAAAAGCCCGTGCTCGAAATAAGCGAGCACAGGCTTCCTCGGTAAAGAGGAATCAGACGATTCAAGTGGAGTTTTTTGTAACGTATCAATAAGATAGAGCCATGCTGCGGGTTGTTTCAGGCCCTAAATAAACGCGGACACTTAAAAAATCTGTTGGGCAGGCAGATTCGCATCTCTTACAACCCACACAATCTTCGGTTCTCGGCGCGGAAGCAATTTGCTTGGCTTTACACCCATCCCAGGGTATCATTTCTAATACATCTGTTGGACAAGCTCGTACACATTGAGTGCATCCTATACATGTATCATAAATTTTTACGGAATGTGACATTGGATCTATAAATTTTCCTTTTCAACATAAAAATTTTCGATCTGGTAAAAATGAAATTAGTACTATATGAGTCATATGTATTGTAGACACCAGACGAAGCAATGGTTTATCCAAACTTCAACAAATAAATAAATAAAATAATGCAATATATTTCTTAATCCGTTTGTGAGAAAGCGTGAAAAGAGCCAAGAGACTTGAATTTTTGGCTTCAACAATCATAATTATACGAATTGTACATACGAATTCGAATTAGCCAATTTATTGGCTATCGTCTTTTCAATATAAATTATTGCAATATTCAAATTGCAATATCAATGAATTGCAAAAATTCAATAAGTAAAAAAGAATACTATGTAATAACCTAATCAAAAAATAGATATTATAAAATAATAAGAAAATAGTATTCGATTTCTATTCATCTTAATATTTGATATTATTATTATATGTGCGCCTTTGTTTAGAGGATTTTATGTCTAATTATTCAAAAAATTAGATTGATTGATACGAGTTGATTTCTTGTTACGATGGATGGAAGAAAGAATGGATAGTCCAATAGCTGCTTCAGCAGCCGCAAGGGCTATAACAAAAATTGCGAAAATGTCTCCTTTTAATTGGCGACTATCAAATAGATCAGAAAATGTTACGAGATTTAGATTAATTGAATTCAGTATAAGTTCAAGACATATTAGAGCTCTAACCATGTTTCGGCTTGTGATCAATCCATAGATACCAATCGAAAATAAATAGACACTAAAAAAAAGTACATGCTCAAACATCATTAACTAACTCCTTATCAATCTCGATTCATTTCAATATGAGGACAAGAATTGAACCGATTCCATTAATTAGAATAGAACAGTTACACAACAAAAGAGAAAAGAAGGTATTTGTTGGCAGTAGATGGGTTTTACTAAATCAAAATTGTGATTCTTTAGTTATTTATTTTCGATTTGAAATTCTAAGAATTTTGACTAATTCTAAGTATTTCTTATTGCCGAGCCATAGTAATTGCACCTATTAAAGAAACTAGAAGAATTATGGAAATGAGTTCAAACGGAAGATAAAAATCAGTTGCTAAATGAATCCCAATTTGTTGAACGTTATTTATGAGACCCTGTTCTACTATTTGGTTTGATCTTGTAGTCCAAAGAATTCCATACCATGACGTATCTGGGATAGTAGTCATTAGTGAAAAAAGAATAGTTATACAAACGAGTGAAGTGAACCCATCTCCAATAGTCCAATAATTCTTATTTTTAGACCATTCTGAGCCATTTACGAACATTACGGCAAATATGATCAAAACATTTATAGCTCCCACATAAATAAGAAGTTGTGCGACAGCTACAAAGTAGGAATTCAATAAAATATAGAATAAGGATATACAAACAAGAACTAATCCCAGCGAAAAGGCAGAATAAATTGGGTTGGTAAGTAATACTACTCCTAGACCTCCTAGTAGAAGAACAAATCCCCCAAATAGCACAAGAATCTCATGTATTGGTCCAGGTAAATCCATTATGGATAAGAAGAAATTAATAGTATAAAATTTTTCATGAACTGACTAAAACTAAAAGATTCAAGGAAGGAAAAAGGGATTAGGATATTTTTTTGTATATAAGTTGTATAGTTAGAAATCACATCACGAAAATCTACTCTCATTTTAAATCAGGAATAATTTGCAATAAGCAGTAGTTATTCGTTTTTCTTTATAGTTAATAAAAAACTATTGGATTTTTCTTTTTTGTTAGAAAAATCCTAGTAACTAATAATTAGTAACCGTTCTTGAATTCCAAGATTTTTCTTCGTCTATTTTACTTTGAGTCGAATTCCTAATTGTTTGAATTGTGTAATCTCCCATTATGGAGATTGGTAACCGACTCAAAGCAATTTGATTGTAATTCAATTCATGACGATCATAAGTAGAAAGTTCATATTCTTCAGTCATTGATAAACAGCTTGTCGGGCAGTACTCAACACAATTACCACAAAATATACAAACTCCGAAATCAATACTATAATTAAGCAATTGTTTCCTTTTAATATCCTTTTCAAATCTCCAATCCACAAGGGGTAGATCTATCGGGCATACGCGAACACATACTTCACAAGCAATACATTTATCAAATTCAAAGTGGATTCGCCCCCGGAAACGCTCCGATGTAATTGATTTTTCATAAGGGTAGTGAATCGTTATAGGTAAACGATTTGTGTGGGATAAGGTAATTATGAAACTTTGACCAATGTACCTTGCAGCGCGTATTGTTTGTTGACCATAACTCATGAACCCAGTTACCATAGGGAACATATTCTAAATATCTATGAAAAAGGTATGTTTCTTTCTCTTGTTTGAGAGAACTTTTGTGTTGAAAATATTCTTACTGTTATTGTATTATCTTATTTATAGTGAAACAAGTTGGGAAGAAGTTGTTAATAAGAGATTGCCCAGGGAAATAGGTAAAAGAAATTTCCATCCAAGATTTAATAACTGATCCATTCTCATCCTGGGTAAAGTCCATCTTATTGTGATAGAAATGAAGAGAAATAAATAAGCTTTAGTTAATGTAATAAAGATACCCATTGTCATTTCAAAAATTCCAACCATTTTATTCATTTCGAAAAATTCGAAAAAGGATATATAGGGAATAGAGAAATTCCACCCGCCTAAGTAAAGAACTGTTACAAATAAAGAGGAAACTAATAAGGATAAGTAAGAAACAAGAAAAAATAAACCATATTTGATACCGGAATATTCGGTTTGATAACCTGCAACTAATTCCCCCTCTGCTTCTGGTAAATCAAAGGGTAATCTTTCACATTCGGCCAAAGAAGAAATTCGAAAAACTAGAAAGCCTATAGGCTGACGCCAAAGATTCCATCCAAAAAAACCATATTTTGGCTGTGCTTCAACTATATCAACTGTACTTGAACTGTTAGATAATCATAGTCGATGATAACATCACAGTTCCCACCGCTATTCCAAAACCGTACATGAAACCTTAGCTTCATACGGCTTCTCTATGATCAGAAAAAAGGAAAGGGTTGTTTCGTTTCGGTATTATCCCCCTGGGCATAGATAGAATTAGGTAAGATAAAATCGATTGGAAAGTCCTAAATTAGACCAAAGGAATTCCGTCTGCTAGAATAAGAAAAAGCGCTTCCGAATTGATCTCGTCCTTTATAATATAATGAAAATTTTTCTTTGTTCAGTAATAACTTAATCTTGGAATAAAACACTCGTTATAGCAATTAATAAATGAAAAGAATTAGGGATTAATTCATGAGGAATTCTGTATTAATATGAATAGAGGAAGGAAAGAATAAATAAATATCTTTTTTTTGTATTGCATTCCATATCTTTTGTCCTATTCTTCTTTCCCCGGGGAAGGGTACTTAAAAAGAAAAAAGGAATAAAGGATTAATTCGTTCTTGATAGCCATTTCTTTAACAAGTGAAAGGGAACATACTCTGGATCGGAATCCGAAGAAAGTACTACTTGATCATTTCCACCAATTTCAAGTCCTTATTATGATTCCTTTTATGAGGAAAAATCTCTAATGCCTTAGATTCCCTCATTACTAATCCTTTATGTACTTTAGTGTTCCTAACCCCTCACTAATTTTTGATGGATTCCCCTTATGATTCTAAGTTATAGTAATAACTCGGAATATTCTAGTAATGGAATTCCATATCGCGAATCCTTTATTCTTGCCCGCTTCAAGATATGATGACTAATCAAAAAATCTCAACCTTGGGGTAAAGAGTTTACACTACTTATGTTTACTTCAACTTTTTTCTTGTACGTAGGAAATGAGATTTTTTCTTTTTACTACAAATTAATAAGCTGTTTTGTTTCACTCATATAGCTATCTAGTTTAACTTACCAACCCGAATACAGAATAAGAAAAGGAAGATAAATATTCAATGGATTTTGGAGGAAAAAGATCCTATTTTAACGAATCACACGTAGAGATATTGCTAGCACACAAAAAGTTAATGGTATTTCATAACTAATAGATTGAGCAGCAGCTCGTAGACCGCCTGAAAAAGAATATTTATTATTTGAGCTATATCCTGCCATAAGAAGACCAATAGGAGCAATACTTGAAATGGCAATCCATAAAAAAACACCAATACTAAGATCGGCTAAAACAAAACGATATCCCAAAGGGATAACTAAAAAACTTAATAAAATTGATATGACCGCTATAGAAGGTCCAATGCTAAATAAAGGAATATCTCCTCGGGATGGCAGGATATCCTCCTTAAAAAGTAGCTTAGTTCCATCGGCTATAGCTTGAAGCAGTCCCAGGGGGCCAGCATATTCAGGACCAATACGTTGTTGTATCGATGCGGATATTTCTCTTTCTAACCACACAATTACGAGTACTTCTATTGTGATTCCCAGTAGGAGGGTCAAAATGGGTAGAATCCATATCAGTCCATAGACTTCTTTTAATAATTCCGATTTCGAAAAAGAATTGATAGTTTCTATCTCTACCCTATCTATTATCATTTCAACGATCAACTTCCCCCATAATGATATCTATACTACCTAATATCGTCATGATATCAGCCAATTTCATTTTTTTAACTAGTTGAGGAAGAATTTGCAAATTAATAAAACCGGGTGGACGAATTTTCCATCTCCAGGGGAAAAGACTATCATCTCCTACCAGATAAATTCCTAATTCACCTTTTGGAGCTTCCACTCTTACATAAAGCTCTTGCTTTGACAATTCAAAATTGGGCGAAGGTTTTTTACCAAGAAATCGATATTCAAAATCATTCCATTCGGAATTCTTTGTTTTCTTAAAGCGTCGGACTTCTAAATTCTCATAAGGGCCTCCAGGAATTTTCTCTACAGCCTGTTGAATAATTTTGATGGATTCCCTCATTTCACCCATTCGTACTAAATAGCGAGCTAATGAATCCCCTTCTTTTTGCCATTGGACTTTCCAATCGAATTGGTTGTAAGACTCATAAGGATCAACTTTACGAAGATCCCATTGTATTCCAGAAGCTCGTAACATCGGTCCCGATAAGCCCCAATTTACTGCTTCTTCTCCGCTAATAAAACCGACTCCTTCAACTCGTTCTAAAAAAACGGGATTCCGTGTAATAAGTTGTTGATATTCAACAACTCCTCGTAAAAAATAATCACAGAAATCTAAACATTTATCGACCCATCCATAAGGTAGATCGGCGGCTACCCCTCCGATGCGAAAGTAATTATGCATCATTCGCATACCTGTAGCAGCTTCAAATAGATCATATATCAATTCTCTCTCTCTAAAAATATAGAAAAAAGGGGTCTGTGCGCCTAGATCCGCCATAAAAGGTCCAAGCCATAACAAGTGAGAAGCTATACGGCTCAACTCTAACATAATTACCCTAATATAGCTGGCTCTTTGGGGTATTTGAATATTCTCCAAGAATTCTGGTGCATTTACCGTTATTGCTTCTGTAAACATAGTAGCTAAATAATCCCACCGTGTTACATAAGGTAAGTATTGTATAATAGTTCGGTTTTCCGCGATTTTTTCCATTCCTCTGTGTAAATAGCCTAATATGGGTTCACAATCAATAACATCTTCACCATCGAGAGTAACGATCAGTCGAAGAACACCATGCATTGATGGGTGCTGAGGGCCCATATTGACTATCATGAGATCTTTTCTTGTAAGCGGTAGACTCATATCCTTTCTTCCTTAATTCATTATTCCATGAAAATGGATTATTCCATGAATTCCTCAAAACGAGGCTCATCAAAATGAAAAATCTAAGACTACTATAAGACTACTAATAAAATAAGAAAAAAATTCGAACGATTAAATTACTTCTCCCGAATATCCAACTGACTGATTAATTTCTTATAACGTACTCTATTTTTCTTTGCCAAATAAGCCAGCAAACGTTGACGTTTTCCCAAAAGTCTTCGTAGACCTCTTTCCGATGAAAAATCTTTTTTGTGTAATTCCAAATGTGAAGCAAGTCTCCGTATCTTATTGGTGAAACTGAATACTTGAAATTCAACAGAACCCCTGTTTTCTTCTTTTTCTTCTTTAACCATAAATCCCAAAATTTTTCTACCTCCTTTCTTTTTCATGTATTTTTCTGATCAGGAAAAATACAAAATTATGTCAGTTATTTTGAAGTTATTCTAATCTCGTACACACAAAAATTTGCAATTATTCATCTACTACTGGAATTTGGATTTATTTTATCGATGCAAATTGGATTTGGATAGAAGGGTACATTCTTTTATTTTATATAGAAGAAACATTTCTTCTATCTAAAATAATAGAATTTTGCTGATTTATTTATTGCTATATCCAATTTATGGAATTGATACACCATTTAATTGATATCGTTTAGCAAAATGAAACACAGCATATGCATCCATCTTTCGGCTCGAGAATTTCACGGGATAGAGATATGGTATAAGAAATAGGCTATTAAGTAACTCTAAATGAATTGTGGATACATCTGTATCCTTAACATACTGAAACGACTGCCATTATTCGTATCAAACCAATAGCGATTCATACAAGCTAAATCTTCTAATCAATGGTGGGCCAATAATGAATTTTTTTGCATATGTATTAAGACGCTTGGCCTGATTTCGAAATTGTCCAGAGTTTTTTATGTTGTTTTCATTGCAAAATGATGGACCTCCTTCCGTAACTTTCCAATTACGAGTACGAGAATTGAAAGACATGAAAATTCTCAATTCTCTACGGCGTCTAGGAGATAGATAGAATATTTTCAGGAACAAGAAAATCAGAAGAATCTTTCTCTCTATTCACTACCATTCCGCGTCTTCGACTTCTATTAGTTTCTTTTCTTCTTTAATGCAATAGCTATAGTTTGATATAGAATCCATTTCTCAAAGTAATGGAAACCATTCTCGTATAGGAAATGGTTCGAAAATCGCTATTCCATCTTTTAGGTATCGTGAAAAGTGATACCTGTGAAGATCGTGCATTTCAGTCACATTCAGATCCGCTTTTCGAGTCCATGATATAACCAAATTGGATGGATCTTCCACCCGTTTAGCTAAGAAAGAATAGATGCAGAGGTGGATAATAGATCGATATGAAGATCATGAGCTGCCCCATAATGAAACCGCCAGTAGTCGCGAATATCTCCTTCTTCCCTAATCCAAGATTGAAGAAAGAAGATCTAAGAGGGACCTATGGAGAATGTGGTCAGAAATCCATAATAGAGTCCGACCACAACGACCGAATTAATTATCCTCATCGAGAAACTTAGACTACTAAGTAGAAAAGGTAGAAAAGATTTGAAAATCATGGCATGGGTCTCCTTTTTTTCTTTCTTTAGAGTTTTCTATATGCACAATTTCTCGATGTTTCGATGAGAATTTCTTGACTTTCCATATATAGAAAGAGATAGACTATAAATGACATCTCTTATGTAAATAAGACCAAAGGGATGGATATTAAATGATAGGAAGTGCTAGGAAGTGAAATAGAATGAAATAGAGCCACTTTGGGCTTCCCTATGAAATGAGGCATGGAACGGAGTCACTACGAAGAAATTCCGGGAGTTACGAAAGAAGCTTCGGACTCATATTGTTCATGG